GGTAGCTATCTCGGTTTCTTCTATAATTTTATCTATATTTTATAGAGATATAGAATCTTTTAAAAAGAATTTCTTTCAGAAGTAAAGAAAATATTTACTATCTTTGGGATCTGATCCTACACCGCTGCTCAAGACTTTAGTGGATCAACTCTATTACATAAGTTGATTCCTAATTCTTATATCCTATCATGACATGCGTACGCAGTTGTTTTTGCATTGGTACAAAACCTTGCAATTTAATCTTACGGTGCTTCCTCTATTTTATATCAATTAGACCTTTATTTATCCTTTATCCATAGAAAAATTTAAGAGGCTTCTTCCCAATTTTGAATTCTATGAAGTTTCCTTCTTTGCTACAGCTGATAAAAATCGTTGTTTTAGACGATGCATATGTAGAAAGCCTCTGCTTGTTCTAGCATTTACTAGATTTTTCTTTGGGTTTTTATTTCTATAGTGGGGATAGTCGCACGTAATGACAGATCACGGCCATATTATTAAAAGCTTGCGGTAAGAATGGATTTCGTTCTAGTGCTCTAAAATAATATTCCAAAGCTTTCATATGTTCTCCATTACTTGTGTGGATAAGACCTATATTATATAGTATATAACTTCGATCATAGGGATCAATTTCTAGTCGCATAGCTTCATAATAATTCTGTAAAGCTTCCGCATAATTTCCTTCGGATTGAGCCGACATCCGTTACGATCGTTATTCAATTAAATTAAAAGAATCTCCGTTCCAGAACCGTACATGAGATTCTCACCTCATACGGCTCCTCCCTTATGTGCATAATGAGAATATTTTTTTTTATCTTTTTTATTCCAGGCATTATTTATTCTCATTCTCAACTGAGTAGAGCTAGTGTTTTTACAATAAATAAATCTCTAGCCAACCTTCCTGCAAGATATATTTTCTTAACATAAAACCTGTTGGTTTTGGATATAAATGATAAGGGAACCCCAACAATTTCTTTGTTTTCAACGCCTCCTAATTTCCGGGAATTAATCACTTCAACAGCCTTCGATGGTTATAAAGGTATCCACATACGAACGAGATGGATGCTGGTTGTCCCAACCATTATTTCAATCCCCAGCCCCCTAAGGAGGGGGTAATGTCGAACAAAGTTTTCATTTTGTTGATTCCTAAGTGTAGTGACTCTTCCCCTATGTTGCTTATTGGCACTAAATACAAGAGGATTTACCCATAGTGCAACCTTCCGCTCAATACTAGAATCGATAAACGAACCATAGCATTTTAGGTTACATTAATCGAGGATACACGATAGAAGGAATTGTTCTATTTCCAAACTTCACCTTCAATAAGCGTAGATTTTTTTTACTTGGCGTGTCTGTCTTTCTCATAAGAATGAGAGAACTGACTCAATATTAAAGAAATAAATTAAAAAAAGTAAGACTCAAATCGCACCATCTCGGTAATAGGTAAATGCCTCTTTTTCTCCTGACGTTGTCGGAATTATTCGTAATAAGATATTGGCTACAATTGAAAAGGTCTTATCCAAAAAATTTCCATTTATTCGCGATCTAGGCATAGACAGAAATCCATTATCTCATTTTTATCATTACCTCTTCCTCTCGTATGGGAAAAAGATCCCCCAAAAAAAGAATTGTATAGTACAAATATTCTAGTACAAAATAACATAAAACATAAAAAAATAGAAGAATATTTATATGATGAAAATCTAATAACTGCTAATTTTGTATACATCTAATTTTGTATACATAAAAGGTCTACACTCTACAATCAAAAAGAACAAGGTTTTTATTTAGATATATAGTCTATATATATGTTATTTAGATATATATGTATTATGTAAATTGAACAATTAGGAGTTTTTTGTTAAAAACTATAAAGAGAAACTAAACCGGTTCGCTAATAGAATTATAATTTTGATTTTAGAGTATCCATAAACTCTAAATTATAAAAAATAGAGATCGTTGATCTGTGGATTCGTTCTAATATTCATGGATTTAATCCATTATCCAAATAGCATAAAAATAAGAAAACTTTGTTTGTGCAAATATGAGTCAAATAAAAAAAAAAATTGTTCAAAATTTGCTTTTGACTTTGCTGAAAAATTAGAAGTTAAAATGGATTGGTGGTACCATACCTATCTAAAAATCAGGAATATCAAATACTCGCTATCCGGACTCACTCAGGTTTTGGGGCTACAATCTTTATGTAGGAGAGATGGCCGAGTGGTTCAAGGCGTAGCATTGGAACTGCTATGTAGGCTTTTGTTTACCGAGGGTTCGAATCCCTCTCTTTCTTCCATATCTTAAGTTTAAGTTAATGAACCAATTTTCCTAAATACTGGCAAGAGTAGACAAGGAATGAAAATTGAACCTTGGTCTATGGATCTATTAGACAGAGATGAAACAATATCTGGATCAACCTCGGATTTCTTTTCTTTCACCTTAGGTGAATTTACTTTCACCGAAAGGGAAAACTTTGAGGAACCCATGGTATGTTAGTTCGGTTTAAGTCTGACGAGAATAATATTCTACGACTAGCAATTCATTTATCTTCAAACCGACCCATTTAGTATCTATTATTTGATTTATTAAGCCTTTATATGGGGCGGGGTGAAGGGTTAAATGGTTTGGCAATTCCTCACGAGGGAATGCCTTGATAGAATTTTTAATAAGAGCTCCGGATTTTGGTTTATCCTTCGACGTAATAATATCTCGGGGTTTGCAGCGATAACTCGGTATATCCACTATATGACCATTCACTAAAATATGTCGATGGTTAACTAATTGACGGGCTGCAGGAATAGTATAAGCCATACCCAATCGAAAAAGGATGTTATCCAAACGCATTTCAAGTAATTGTATTAAAACTTCACCTGTTGACCCCTTGGCTTTTCTGGCAATCCGAACGTAGCTAATTAATTGTCGTTCTGTAAGACCATAATGAAAACGCAATTTTTGTTTTTCTTCTAGACGAATCCGATAGTGAGATTTTTTCCCGGAACGCGATTGGTTTCTAAGATCACGTACAGTCCTAGGCCTCTTATTAGTTAGTCCTGGTAAAGCCCCGAGGCGGCGTATTTTTTTGAAACGAGGTCCCCGATAACGCGACATAAATACTCCTTCATTTTTAGATTTATTTACTATAAAGCACTAGTTATTAAGCACTTTATTAGTGTATCTTTTATTACTTATTTTACTTGAATTATTTATCTTATTATTTGTAAATTCTATTTCCAAATTAAATATCTATTGAAATATCTCTAGAGATAGATAATATCTAGATAATTCTAATAGAATTTTTTATCTTCTAATTATTTCTCATTCGAAAAGTGATAAAAAAAAATATATATATATATTTACTCATAATAAATTGATACTATTTGAATATTCTTTGATTTCAAAAGGAATTCTCTATCATGTAAAAAATGGAATCAAAATGGAAAAGCCAGCTATCGGAATCGAACCGATGACCATCGCATTACAAATGCGATGCTCTAACCTCTGAGCTAAGCGGGCCCACATCACATAAATTTGCTATGCGCAGGAATGAAATATCAATAAACTACGGCAAGAATTTTTAATTATTTAATATCATAGTCATTATTCGTAATTCCTAGGTATTCCTAAACTAGATGAATCTATAAAAAGTTATTTTTTTACAGTAAGTTATATTGGATTTTAGTGTATTAGTCTATGGTTAATAAAATTAAAAAAAAATTCTAATATTCTAATTTTTGAAATATTTAAATCAATATATTCAATAAATAGAATATTAAAAATATAGAAAAAATTGAATATTTCAAATTCTATATTGATTTCCAACTCAAATCGGTTAATGCGATGAGAGGTTATAACTGATGAGACCCCCGCTTTTCTTCGTACTTTTATTTGTAAAAATATTTGAAGAAAAAAAGAAATAATCGACCGTTCTACTATTTCAAAATTAGTGTAAAAGGGACAGTTCAATAGAGATATATCTATTAGATGGGGTACCTTTTCATCGATATTGAATTACGGATACAAAAAGTATAAAATTATTTTTTATTAGAACAAAAACGCATCCACTTTTCTTATAAGTTCCTTCTTACTAAGATTTCCTATATAGATCTTGGTAAGAAATAAAAGAGGATAATCCAATTTTTTTAATTTGTAAATAGTACTTGATATAATGAATTGGCTGGTTCGAGTCTAAATGAAAGAAACGAGGGAATGAGACATCACAACGAGATCTTCATCTCAAAACAAAAATAAAGGGGGATATGGCGAAATTGGTAGACGCTACGGACTTAATTGGATTGAGCCTTGATATGGAAACGTACTAAGTGATAACTTTCAAATTCAGAGAAACCCTGGAATTAAAAATAAGGGGCGATCCTGAGCCAAATCCTGTTTTACAAATTTCCAAAAACAAACAAAAGTTCAAAAAAGGATAGGTGCAGAGACTCAACGGAAGATGTTCTAACAAATGGAGTTTACTCTATTGAAGTAAAGTAATATTCCTTGAATTTGTGAAAAAATTCACTGCATAGTCTAGTCTTAAAGCTATTTTTACGAACTTATAAAAAAGACGAGAATAAAGATAGAGTCCTTTATCTATATGTCAAGACGGGCAAGAATGAAATTTTTAGTAAGAGGAAAATCCGTCGACTTTAAAAATCGTGAGGGTTCAAGTCCCTCTATCCCCAAAAGCAAAAGCCTAGTGAACTCCCCAACTAAGTTATCTCATCCTGTTTTTTGGTCGTTGGTTAAAAATTACTTATCTTTCTCATTAACTCTACAATGGATTTTTATTATCATACGTCTTTTTATGGATATTGAAACACGTACAAAGTACCATCTTTAAGTTTGAGGAAGGAATCCCTTTTCAAAAGATTCATAATCCATAGAATGACCCATAAACTAAAACTAAAAAAAATCTTTTTTTAATTGAATAACTTCCAGGACTTGGCTAAAACTTTGTAATCGGCTTTTGTTCTTTTCATTGGCATATACATATAATTGACATA